TGGAATTCTGTCTGCTATATATTATTTTTTATTATAAAGTGCTTCTGAATTGATCTTATCTTTTAAAAAATTAAAGATTTTTGTTGAGTAATAACTTAACCTTTAAATAAAAAGTTTTTTGTATAAATCTCAATAAATATTTCAACCTAGCATTTTTGATTACAAAAAAAATGATACATTGCATTAGTTCACGAAACATTACAAGAATTCTATCTCTCTAAAAAAGATCTTTTTTTTGTAGTGCAATTTAATTCTTTCGAGTTTATTTTTTTGTTCCTATTCTCCTTTCTCAGAAAAAGGTACTTAAACAAAGCAAAGTAAAGGATTACTTCGTTCTTGATAGTTATTTACTTAATCGGTGGATAGGAACATACTCTGGATCGGAATCGTGGGGAGTACTCCTTCATCATTTCTACCAACATAAAGCCCCAATTAGAATCCCTTTTATGCTATGCAGTATGCACATAAAAATCCTGTTGAATAACTTACATAATCTCTATTACGAATCCTTTGTGTACCTTGGTGTTCCTAACTATCCACTATTTTTGGTCAAAAGGACCCCGCTCATTAGGGTAATATATGTATGTTAATAACTAGTAAAATCCCTAGATAGTTGCTCCTTTTGAACCCGCTTCAAGTCATGATGACTAATCACTCAATCTTGGGGTAAATAGTATATAATATAATGCTTATGTTTACTTTCACTTAACTCTTGTACATAGAAAATGAGACTGAATCCTTTTACTGCAAAGTATTAAGCTGTTTTTTTCACTCATATAACTATCTGGTTTAGTTCATCAACCCGAATGATGAATATAAAATAAAATATAGATTCAACTCATGAAAATTCCTTCCTATAAATAAAAGAAATAAGAAATAGAGTAAATTTTATGTCTCAACGAATCACACGTAGAGATATTGATAACACACATAGAGTTAATGGTATTTCATAACTAATTGATTGAGCAGCAGCCCGTAAACCACCTAAAAAAGAATATTTATTATTTGATCCATAACCTGACATAAGAAGGCCCACGGGAGCAATACTTGAAATGGCAATCCATAAAAAAACACCAATACTGACATCGGCGAGAACAAGGCGATATCCAAAAGGAATTACTAAATAACTTAGTAGAATTGATGTGACTGCTATGGATGGTCCGATACTGAATAAACGAGTATCTCCTCTTGATGGAAGAAGATTCTCTTTGAAAAGTAATTTTGTACCATCTGCTAAAGCTTGAAGAATTCCCAAAGGCCCGGCGTATTCAGGGCCAATACGTTGTTGTATCCCCGCAGATATTTCTCTTTCTAACCAAACAATTACTAGTACACCTATTGTGATTCCTAATACAGGAGTAAAAATAGGGACAAGCATCCATATGATCTCATATACCTCTTTTAAGGATTCCAATCTAAAAAAAGAATTGATAGCTTGTACTTCTGTTGTATCTATTATCATTTTAACGATCTACTTCTCCCATAATGATATCTATGCTACCTAGTATTGTCATAATATCAGCCAATTTCATTCTTTTAACTAATTGAGGAAGGATTTGCAAATTGATAAAACCCGGTGGTCGTATTTTCCATCTCCAAGGAAAAACACCCTTATCTCCTATCAGAAAAATTCCTAATTCTCCTTTTGGGGCTTCGACTCTCACATAAAGTTCTTGCTTTAACAATTCAAAAGTAGGAGAAGGTTTTTTACTGATAAATCGATAGTCAAAATCATTCCATTCGGGATCCCATACTTTATCAAAGCGCCGGATTTCTAAATTCTCATAGGGCCCCCCCGGAATTCCTTCTAAAGCCTGTTGAATAATTTTTATTGATTCTGTCATTTCACTGATTCGTACTAAATAACGAGCTAATGAATCCCCTTCCTTTTGCCATTGAACTCCCCAATCAAATTCATCGTAAGACTCATAATGATCAACCTTCCGAAGATCCCATTGTATTCCGGAAGCTCGTAGCATTGGTCCCGATAAACCCCAATTTATTGCCTCCTCTCCGCCAATAATGCCTACTCCCTCAACTCGCTCTAAAAAAATAGGATTCCGTGTAATAAGCCTTTGATATTCAGTAACTCTTGTTAAAAAATAATAACAAAAATCCAAACATTTATCTATCCAGCCATGAGGTAAATCAGCAGCGACTCCTCCAATACGAAAATAATTATGCATCATTCGCATACCGGTAGCAGCTTCGAATAGGTCATATATCAATTCTCTTTCTCGAAAAATATAAAAGAAGGGGGTCTGTGCGCCAATATCTGCCATAAAAGGGCCAAGCCATAACAAATGCGAAGCTATACGACTTAACTCTAACATAATGACTCTGATATAGCTGGCCCTTTTAGGCACTTGAATATTGCCTAACTGCTCTGGGGCATTTACAGTTATTGCTTCAGTGAACATAGTAGCTAAATAATCCCAACGTGTTACATAAGGTAAATATTGTATAATTGTTCGGTTTTCCGCAATTTTTTCCATCCCTCTATGTAAATAACCCAATATTGGTTCACAGTCAATAACATCTTCACCATCTAGAGTAACAATGAGTCGAAGAACACCGTGCATTGATGGGTGCTGAGGACCCATATTGACTATCATAAGGTAATTTCGTGTAGCTCGTGCAGTCATAGGTTTGTTCCCGATTCATTCTTCCATGAATTGCTGAAAGCGAAAAGAGGTTCATCAAAATTTAAGCGAAAATTCAAAACGACTCTTCAAATTAATGATTTTTTGTTTCTCGAATCTCCAACCGGCCAATTAATTCTTTATAACGTACTCTATTTTTTTTTAACAAATAGGCGAGCAGCCGTTGACGTTTTCCTAGAATTTTACGCAGACCTCTCTGAGATAAATAGTCTTTTTTGTGCAATTCCAAATGTGAAGTAAGCCTCCGTATCCTATTGGTGAAACTCACTACTTGAAATTCAACAGACCCTTTATTGTCTTCGTTTTCCTCTTTCAAAATAATTGCACTGAATGGGTTTTTTATCATAAAAAAGCTCCTTCTACCCTTTAATTTACATATAAATATATTTTATTTTATCGATCAGTAATAATAATATTAGTCATTTTAATGTAGTAATTAATATACACAAGAATTTGAATTTATTTATGGACTTCCAATTTCATTAATCAAATTTTAATTTGATTTGGACAGGGATTAAAAAGGAGATGGTACGTTTTTACACTCACAACGTCAAATAATTTAGACCTAAAATTCGGAATATTCCGTAGATTCGTTTATTTTCTAGATTTTATCCAAACAAATTGATACGTCATTGATTTTGTATTAAATAAAAAAGATCTATATTAAGACTGGGACGTAAGACAGGGCATATGTTCATCTGTTTGCTTTTCTATATGGTACAGAATAGATAGGAAAAATGTACTATCAACCTATTTTGAATTGTGGATATATTCTTAACATACTAAAACGGCTTCCATTATTGGTATTAAACCAATATCTATTCATACAAGCTAAGTCTTCTAATCGATAATTAGGCCAAAGAAATAACTTTAATTTAATTAATTCGTTTTTATTTCTATCAATATATTTTTTTTTATCCAAAAAAGGATTCCTGCTTTTTATGTTCTTCTTGTTACAAAATACTGGATTTTTATCCACACTATTTAGATTCTTTGAGTTGAAAGAAATTAGAATTCTCAACTCTCTACGACGTCTAGACGATAAAATCTTTTCAGGGACGATAAAATCATAATGTTTTTTGTCTCTCTTTCGAATTATTATTTGATATCTTGGGATAGATTCATCCAATTTTTTTTTATTGATATATCTTTGTTCTCGATATCTTTGAGTAGTTTGGTACTTACTCTTATGAACCAACGATATACCTACGGTTTGATACATAATAAAGTATCCGTCGTTTTTTACAGACAAACGGATGGGATCGATAAAAAATATCCCCTTTTTATTCAATTCTATAGGAGTCAATTTTTTTCGAATCACCATTATATCCAGATTTAATTCTTTTCTTTGAATAGACGATATAGTAGTATCTCTTGGATTTATCAGTCCAAGCAAGTAACAATATATCTTGATATTATTGATCATTCTTTCAGTAAAATTCGGAATTAAACCATCGTCTATTATCCATTGAAAAAGCAAATAGTGTTTCCGTAAGAAAATCATTTCTGGTCTCATCTTATTCCGGATCTTATATTTTTTTTTCATTTTATCTTGGTTTTGTGCATATGATCTAAGGCCTCTTCGTCCTGCGGGTTCTTTTTCTTCTTGATTTCGATTCATTAATTCAGAATATATTTTTTCATTCGATGGTCTAAAAAAATTCCATTTTTTCTTTTCATTGATGTTTTTCTTTTTATTTAAATTTAAAAGAAGTAATTTGCTTGGTATAATCCATGGTTTTGTTTTGTATACATTATAAAGTGGCACAAATTCTGGGAAGAACGTAAGTTTCAGATTTGTCGATATTTGGTTTAGGATTTCTTCATTCATTTCCATCCAACCAAAAAAAAGTTTCTTATCATTGATTGGATTTCTTTCTAAATCTTGATGAATCGTCAGATAAAAAATATCGTTTTTATCCATTTTATCAATTTTTTGGTAATTCTTACTTCCAAGCTTAGTATTTATATTACTGTTATAATCCATTTTGGTCCAGGCCTCAATATCCTTTTTTTGTCTTCTAAAAAAATTGAGAATTGTCCAATCAAAATATTTTCTATCTGGATTTATTTGCATATACATAATATCACCCTTTTTTAGATAATGATTTTCTAAATAATGATTGATAGGAATTTCCTCCAGGTTTTCAAAAAATTTTTGTTTATAATTGTTATAATTAAAAGTAATTTTTTGGTTGTTTTTTAATTCTGATGGTGATCCATAAATTAGATATGAGGACTTCTTAATTTCAGAATTAATATATTTATATGATAAAAGATCATATATATAGTATTTTGGAAAATTATCTTTTTGGGTTGGTAATGGATATACTTTAAAATCCTTTTGTTTTTTGTGATAAAGTAATCGGTCTTTTTCATACGAATTCCATTTTGTTAAATCTTTATTTGGGGTCATACCACCTTCATTTATTGTAGTTCGCCATTTTTTTGGTATTAATCCAGACCATCTAATCTGAGATAAATTGTATTGATAATGACCTCTTAACCAGCTTTTCCATTGATTCGTTTCAGAACTTGAAAGTTTCGTATGTCTTAATTCGGAATTAAATATTCCTTGTGTTACAAAATAATTTTTTATTGCAGTCTTAAAAAAAAAGGGAGTTCCATGATACTCAAAAATAGATCTTAACTTATACAAATTAATAACTTGGGTTTGTGATAATTTGTAAAATACATATGCTTGTGATAAGGAGGATAAGTCAAAAAAAAGACGTGAATTTCTCTTACTATTTTTAATATTGTAAAGTGCACTTTTTAGAGTAGAAATAAAGTTAATTTTATTTTTTTTTTTTTCTTGGTTTGTTTTATTATTGTAAATGTATTTATCAAAACAAAAATTTCTTGATTCAAGAAGGAGTTGTGTAGGAATTCTGGCAATATGAATGATACATAGAAAGATATCGATGTATATTCTTTTAATGAAATTTTTTATAAACAAATCTAATTTATAGATTAATCGAGTGCTTCTTCTTTTTATTTTTAAGATTTTAAAAAAAAAAATTGGTGATTTTCCTTTTACATTAAAACTTATTTTGTTAGGACTACTTCTTTTCTTGGCGTTACCGTTTTTTTCTTTCATAAGACTTTTTGTTTTCTTTCTGATTGTGCTTGTTCTATCAGTCAGATTTTTAATTTTTTTTTCTCTCAGTGAAAAATTTGTATTATCTGTAGGTTTAATTTTTCTAAACGAGTCGTGAATTATCTGATTTCTAATTATAGAATCTTTTTTTTTTTTAGTTTCGCCGGATTCATACACCCTTCTCGATATAAATAATCTAGTTGGATGTACTTTTAAGAGTTCTTTTTTTATTCTTTTTATAAACAGAAATAAAACTTTTTTGATAATCACCCCTTTTGGTTTTTTTGAATGTTGTAGAAAATTTTTTGTTCTTTCTTTTAAAACTCTTATAACTTTAAAATTATTGTTTTTCGTTTTTCGAATTTTTTTTTTTAGTTCTTTAAAAATAGGCTTAAAAAAGGAAGGTTTTGGAGGGACAGAACCAAAGGGAAGGGTGGTTTGCGTTCCCCAAGCCGTTAAAAAAGAAAATTTTTGTTGTTCTTTTTTTAGATCTTTATAAGAAGAAAAAGAGGGCCTCAATTTGGATCTGTGCCAAGGTTTCAAATAGAAAGGAAATACTATTTTTATCTGAATACCATCTTTAAACCAATTTCTGGGAAGTTCGAGTTCTGATACTTGAACACCATTATAGGTACATATAATATGCTTTTCTCTATTCCACTCATCGAAGTCCTCAGCCCACTCGGGGGGTTGAGATAATAAAATACGCCCAATATTTTTAACTATTATCAATGAGGGTAATAAAATATATTTTCTAAAAAAAGATTGAATTATTAAAATTAAACTTCTTGTTGCTTGTGGATATGGAACGAAATCCCAGGCTTCGGCGATTTTTATCCACGTTTTTTCCTTTATTTTGTTCTCTTGTTCTTCCTTTTGCCTTTTTTTTTGTTCCTCTGTATAATCTTTAAATTCTGATCCTTTACCCATCCAATTTATGAAAATAAATTTCATCTGTTCAGGGATATTAAAAGAAAAAAGGGGGTATTTTTTTATTCTGTCCAAAAAAAGAGGGGAATGCGCATTTGCTTGAAACAAATTCGAAATAAAAGTTTTACGCCTTTGAACACGCATAGAACCTTTGATGAATTCTCGACGAAAATCTGATTCTTCCGAATAGTCTCTAATAGACACCCAATTTTTGACACTTGCTTTGCGACTACGTTTAGTAGGCTTATAAATTATTACACGATCCCTTTTTCTTGAACGTATCTGATAATCCAATGGTAGGCCTTCATGAGCTGCGCCCGACAGGAATTCCAATTCGGTAATAAGGTTGTATGACCATCTAGGGACTTTTTTACTGATTTCTTTTATTACAAATTTTTGTTTTGTTTTTTGACCATTAGGGCTAGTTAGAATTGTATTCAATAAAAATTTGTAAAATTTGGCTCTTTTTTCTGAACCAATCCTTCCTTGTTCTTTTTCTGAAAATAAAGAGAGGCCCTTCCAATTTAAACTCGATCCCGATTCTCTATCAAATTTACTGATTAAAGTAAATAAATGACGATTTTCCGTTGAAAAGGTTTTTTTATCAAATCGGTCTATTTTCTGTTCAAACTCTTGGTAATCAGTATCAGGAAGAAGGAGACTATGAATCTTATTAATTTCCATTGTCTCTATGAAATTTTCTAACGAAATTTTATTTATGATTGTTCCCCGATATAACCCATTCAAAATGGGATCATACGTTTTAGGCAAGTAATATTTTATAGTCTTATCATTACACAATCTAGT